TGAAAATGAACACGTAAATACCCATCAAAGGTAAGTAAATATACCCGAAACATATAAAATGCGGTTAATCCTGCTGTGAAATAAGCTATTACTGCGAAAATTGGTGAATAGAACCAACTATCATTAAGAATGTCATCTTTGGACCAAAAACAAGCAAGAGGTGGAATACCACAAAGCGAAAGTGTACCCAATAAAAAGTAGTTCTTGTAATTGGAACATATCTTGTTAAACCACCCATAAGAACCATATTCTGACTTTTATCTGGCGAATATCCAACAATAGGTTCCATTGAATGAATAATGGATCCGGATCCCAAAAACAATAAAGCTTTTGAATAGGCATGAGTGATCAAATGGAATAAAGCAGCTCGATAAGAACCTATACCTAGAGCTAACATAATATAACCCAATTGAGACATTGTAGAATAGGCTAAGCTTTTTTTAATGTCTCTTTGAGCAAGGGCCAAAGTAGCCCCTAATAATAGTGTTATTACACCTATTAAAGAAATGAAATTCATTATATAAGGTATGACTATGAAAAGAGGAAGAAGCCGAGCTACAAGAAAAATTCCTGCTGCTACCATAGTAGCAGCGTGTATAAGAGCCGAAATAGGAGTGGGTCCTTCCATAGCATCAGGTAACCATACGTTAAGGGGGAATTGTGCGGATTTAGCAACTGCACCGACGAATAATAAAGAAGCACACAAAGTAGCAAATAAAGAATTGGCCCCATTATTCTGGATTAAGTTATTAGTTATTTCGAGCAAATCCCGAAATTCTAAGCTACCTGTTATCCAATAAAAACCTAAGATTCCTAACAATAAACCAAAATCCCCTACACGATTAGTTACAAATTTTGACAAGCACTTGCTGCAATTGGTCGTGTGAACCAAAACCCTATTAATAAAAAAGAACACATTCCCACTAGTTCCCAAAAAATATAAATTTGATACAAATTTGAACTAGTAACTAATCCCAGCATAGAAGTATTAAAAAAACTCATATAAGCAAAAAATCTTAAATATCCTTGATCGTGATACATATACTTGTCACTATAAATAAGAACCATGATTCCAACAGTAGTAATTAGTATTGACATAATAGAAGTAAGTGCATCGATCAAGTATCCAAAATCTAAGGAAAAATCATTATTGATGGTCCAAGACCATAGATATTGATAGATAAAACTTCCATTTATTTGTTGAATAGACAGATTGGCCGAAAACACCATAGCTATACTTAAGAGTAAAACACTAGGGAAAGCCCACATGCGACGAATATTTTTTGTTGCTGTCGGAATAAGTAGAAGTCCAAATCCTATTGACATAGTAACTGGAAGTGGAAGAAAAGGTATTATCCACGCATATTGATATGTATGTTCCATAAGAAAAGAAACTCTTTTTTCTTATAATTGCAAATTGTTCTCGATTCACCAATTCTTATCTTTTTTATCCTTTTAGAAAGGAACAATAATAAAAGAAATCAACAAAAAAAAAGTCAAATATTGGGATTCTTAATTATTCTGATTTTTTTCTCAGATATTTGAAATATTCCAAAATTGACAATAGGTTGGTCAAAAAATATGACCAAATAACTATGTACAAATAACTATGTAAAGGTAAAGGCGATTACCTAGTAGTTATTTTAACTAAGAAAAGATTAAAGGAATATGAAATTTTAAAATAATTTTCTTACTACTATTATTTATTTGATTTTGATATTTTTTTGGTGATTAATAAACATATTACATATACTATAATAGTATATGTAATATATTATATAGTATAGTAAATATAGTAAGGAAAAAGAGTTAGACCAAAAAAAGAGTACTTTTTTTATTCAAATATGGATCATAGTATCTATATTCGGTATCTATATTCGAAAAAAGAAATACCTAGGTTTTCTAGTTCATTTTGGGAGTGGAGTAATTACCTAACTTGTTGTGTAACTGATTGATTGGATTGAAATCCAATAAAGAAAACTTATGTTTATCGGAAATCTTATGATACTCCTTACTTCGTATATAACTGAAATAAAAGATTACTTAGGTTACCTAAGTAATGGAATGTCTTGTTTAACGGATTAAGTACTAGTTCTAATTTAGTTCTAATTGGAATTTGAATTATGGACATAGCACTCTGGACTTAATCAATTTTTATTTTCCCTTATTTTCTTCTATTTTTTTTTTCCCTCATGTCATTTATATATGTGATGTGTGATGCGCGCGCATACATATATGTGATATATATATCACATATACATGTATATATAAATACATTTGTATTATATATATTTGTATGTTTATTATATATATTACTATGTTAAAGTAAAAAAACAATGTATATTTTAAAGAGTATATTAATTAAAGAGTATATTAAAAAATTATCCACATACACGAAATAAGTATAGATAATAACTAAAAAGAACGATCTATTTTGAAGAATACATGTCTTTCACATACAACGATAAAAAGAGGAACCCCCTTTTTTTGAATGGCAGTTCCAAAAAAACGTATTTCTATGTCAAAAAAACGTATTCGTAGAAATATTTGGAAGAAAAAAGGATATTTAGCTGCAGTAAAAGCTTTTTCTTTAGCGAAATCAGTTTCCACCGGGCATTCAAAAAGTTTTTTTGTGCGACCAAACAAATAATAAAGTCTTAGAATAATCTCAATTGATATAGCCTAAACAACCTCAAATTTTGTAAGATGAATGTTAACTAATGTATTTTTCTGTATTGAATTTCTCAATATTAGTTAGAACTCACTGCTGTGATATATAGAATAAGAGTTTTTTGTATATTGGGTTCTTTTTATATTGGGTTCTAAGTATTATTTTTTTTTCCCTATCACAATTGTACTTTTCTATTGTGAAAAGTATAATTGTGATAGAGATTGAAACTCTTTTGTTATATGCCTATAACAAAACTTAATTGGTTTTGTAAATGGTATTATAAATTAGAAATTAGAAATTATATGCGCAATAAAGAATATTAATACTTAAATTTAAATATACTAAGGTATCGAAATCATTAGGAAAATAACAAATTTTTTGTATTTAATGATAAAATTGTGATAGATATGAAATCCTAGTTATTTGATTTTGTTCATTGAAAAAAAAACTCAATCTTTTTCATTTGAATCCATGAAATCATATGAATAAAAAACAAATCAGAAAAAAAATAGAGAAAAAAGACAATTCTTAGTTTTATACCTCAACTGAGAAAAAACTATTGAGTTCCAACTGTTTGGAGAGAACTTAGTTTCTAGTACGTGAAAGTTGATTGTTAAAAAACCCACGACGATACTACCTAAGTAGGTATTTTATTGAAAATTCAAATATTTAAACCACAAACCAGTCTTTATTCATCGATTCTAATTAATGAACTATATTGAATCCTTGAATCTCGACGATTCAACATGAATTGACTATTATTATTTCAAGTAAGCCGCCATGGTGAAATCGGTAGACACGCTGCTCTTAGGAAGCAGTGCTAAAGCATCTCGGTTCGAGTCCGAGTGGCGGCATCTTCTAAAAGAGATACAATAGATCCTAAAATGTATTCAATTCCCGATTTCCAATTCTGTAATGGGATCTCTTTTATGATATTTGCGACTTTAGAACATATATTAACTCATATCTCTTTTTCGATCATTTCAATTGTGATTACGATTCATTTGATGACCTTATTAGTCCACAAAATTGTAGGATTACGTGATTCGTCAGAAAAAGGGATGATAGCTACTTTTTTCTCTATAACAGGATTATTAGTTTCTCGTTGGATTTCTTCGGGACATTTTCCATTAAGTAATTTATACGAGTCATTAATCTTCCTTTCGTGTAGTTTCTTCATTATTCATATGATTCCCAAGATATGTAACCTTAAAAATGATTTAAGCACAATAATTGCACCAAGTACCATTTTTACTCAAGGCTTTGCCATGTCGGGTCTTTCAACTGAAATGCATCAATCTGCAATATTAGTACCTGCTCTACAATCTCAGTGGTTAATGATGCACGTAAGTATGATGTTATTGAGCTATGCAGCTCTTTTATGCGGATCATTATTATCAGTCGCTCTTCTAGTCATTACATTTCGAAAAAACATCGATATTTTTTGTAAAAGCAATAATTTCTTAATTAAGTCATTTTTCTTTGGTGAGATTGAATATTTGAATGAAAAAAGAAGTGTTTTTAAAAACACTTCTTTTCCTTCATTTCGAAATTATTACAAATATCAATTAACTGAGCGTTTGGATTATTGGAGTTATCGTGTCATTAGTCTAGGGTTTACCTTTTTAACCATAGGTATTCTTTGTGGAGCAGTATGGGCTAATGAGGCATGGGGATCCTATTGGAATTGGGACCCCAAGGAAACTTGGGCATTTATTACTTGGACCATATTCGCGATTTATTTACATACTAGAACAAATATAAATTGGAAAGGTACGAATTCGGCACTTATAGCTTCTATAGGATTTCTTATAATTTGGATATGCTATTTTGGGATCAATCTATTAGGAATAGGTCTACATAGTTATGGTTCATTCACATAAACATCTAATTGAATAAACTACATGAAGAATACATAAGATAAAAACATCATCCCATATATAACGAAAGTTTGTTTTTATGAGTTTTTGAGAACCGTTTGAATCAAGGAATCATTCTTAAATGGTTCTCAAAAACTCGAGATGTATCTAATTACAATTCTTATTCATTTTATTTCTTTTTTCATTATACAGTACAGCAAACGATTTTCAAAATATTAAATTCAAAGAATTATAAGACTTTCCTTCCGTCTCATTAATGAAACACTATCTATGATAATAATTGGATAGGATAGCGTGTACCTTTTCAACTGATAACGAGAGAACGAAATCGGGATAAATACCAATACCTATTACGGGTAGAAAGATACAGATTGAAAGAAATAGTTCTCGTGGTCCAGAATCCAAAAAATTCGAGTTTGGAATATTAAATAGCTTGTATCCATAAAACATCTGACGTAACATAGATAATAAATAAATAGGAGTTAATATCATTCCAATTGCCATTACTAAAGTAATTAGCATTTTTGGCATTAAAAGATATTTTGTACTAGTAATTAGTCCAAAGAATACTACAAATTCCGCAACAAAACCACTCATTCCTGGCAATGCAAGAGAAGCCATCGAGAAGCTACTGAACATGGTAAATATTTTTGGCATTGGGATAGATATCCCTCCCATTTCTTCGAGATAAACAAGACGTGTTCTATCACAACTCGTTCCCGCCAAGAAAAAAAGTGCAGCACCAAAAAATCCATGAGAGAGCATTTGTAAAATAGCTCCATTGAGTCCCATGTCGGTTATAGAACCAATTCCTATAATTGTGAAACCCATGTGAGATACAGAGGAATAGGCTATTCTCTTTTTTAAATTACGTTGACCAAGAGAAGTTGAAGCTGCATAGATTATTTGCATTGTTCCTATTATCACCAACCAGGGAGAAAATATAGAATGAGCGTGGGGTAATAATTCCATATTGATCCGAATCAATCCATATGCGCCCATTTTAAATAGGATTCCAGCTAAAAGCATACATGTACTGTAATGTGCTTCTCCATGGGTATCAGGTAACCATGTATGTAGGGGTATAATCGGCAATTTGACAGCATAAGCAATAAGGAAGCCAAAATAGAATATTATTTCCAATGCCACAGGATATGATTGATTAATTAATCTTTCAAAATCTAATGTTGGTTCATTGGAACCATATAAACCCATACCTAGAACTCCTATTAAGGAAAAAAAGGAACCCCCTGCAGTGTACAAAATAAACTTTGTAGCCGAGTAGAGACGTTTCTTTCCCCCCCACATGGATAAAAGTAAGTAAACAGGAATTAATTCTAACTCCCACATGATGAAAAAAAGTAAAAGGTCTCGAGAAGAAAATAATCCTATTTGACCGCTGTACATTGCTAGCATCAGGAAATAGAACAACCGCGAATTTCGAGTAATTGGCCAAGCTGCTAAAGTTGCTAAAGTAGTGATAAATCCTGTCAGTAAAATGGGTCCTATGGAAAGTCCATCGATTCCTAGTCTCCAGTGGAAATCAAAAACATCTATCCATTTATAATCTTCCTTCAATTGCATTAATGGATCATCCAATTGGAAATGATAACAGAATGCATAAGTCGTTAGAAGGAGTTCTAAGAAGCATATACATAAAGTATACCACCGAAATATCTTATTCCCTCTATGAGGGAAAAAGAAAATTGAAGAACCCGCGAATATCGGTAAAACAACAAGTATTGTTAACCAAGGAAAATAACTCGTGATAAAGACAAGATACGTTTTGACCAGAAAAGCCCGTCCTCAAAATAATATATTTTGTCGAGCACGGGCTTTTGTCGGTAAAGAGGAATCACAAATGATTCAAGTGGAGTTTTTTGTAACGTATCAATAAGATAGAGCCATGCTGCGAGTTGTTTCAGGCCCTAAATAAACACGGACACTCAAAAAATCCGTTGGGCAGGCGGATTCACATCTCTTACAACCTACACAGTCCTCGGTTCTTGGCGCGGAAGCTATTTGCTTGGCTTTACATCCGTCCCAAGGTATCATTTCCAATACATCTGTGGGGCAAGCTCGTACACATTGAGTACACCCTATACATGTATCATAAATTTTTACTGAATGTGACATTGGATCTATAAATTCCAGTTTTGAACATAAAAGATTTTCGATCTGGTCAAATCAAATTAGTAGTAAATGAATCATATATTATATATTGTAATATTGTAGACACCAGACGAAGCAGTGGTTTATTAAAAACAATCAATATATTTCTTAAATCAATCTGTTTATGAGAAAAGGTCAAGAGACTTTGATTTTCGTTTCAACAATTATGCTGATACGAGTTGCACATGCGAATTTAAATTAATTGGCCAACAAATTGGTCATCATTATTTCAATATAAATATAAAAATGCAATTCAATAAAATCGAATTGCATTCAAATTCAATAAAAAAGAGTATTTCAATTCTATTAAATATTTTTATGTGTCTTTATTTAAATTATCTATGATAATTATCACTAATTATTCAACAAATTCGATTGATTAATACGAGTTGATTTTCTGTTATGTTACGATGGATCGACGAAACAATAGCAAGTCCAATAGCTGCTTCAGCAGCTGCAATGGCTATAACAAAGATTGAGAAGATGTCTCCTTTTAATTGGCGACTATCAAATATATCAGAAAATGTTACAAGATTGATATTAACCGAATTTAGTATAAGCTCAAGACACATAAGCGCTCTAACCATGTTTCGACTTGTGATCAATCCATAGATACCGATAGAAAATAAATAAACACTCAAAAAAAGGACATGCTCAAACATCATTGACTAACTCCTTATCAATCTCGATTCATTTCAATATGAACAACAATTCAACCGATTCAATTGATTAGAATAGAACAATTACACAACAAAAGAAGATATTGACGGTAGATAGATTTAACTAAAAATTTCTATTTATTTAGAATTTAGTTAGAATTCTAAGAATTGGGAATTATTATTAAGTTAAGTATTTTTATTGCTTATTGTCGAGCCATAGTAATTGCACCTATCAAGGAAACTAAAAGAATTATAGAAATGAGTTCAAACGGAAGATAAAAATCTGTTGATAAATGAATCCCGATTTGTTGAACGTTATTTATTAGGTCCTGTTCCATAATCTGGTTTGATCTTGCAGTCCAAATAATTCCGTACCATGACGTATCTGGGATAGTAGTAATTAGTGAAAAAAGAATAGTTGTACAAACCATCGAAGTGACCCCATCTCCAATGGTCCAAAAATAGGAATTATTGGAATATTCTGAACCATTTATGAACATTACAGCAAATATGATCAAGACATTTATGACTCCCACATAAATAAGGAGCTGTGCGGCAGCTCCAAAATAGGAGTTCGATGAAATATAGAATAAGGATATACAAACAAGAACCAATCCCAACGAAAAGGCAGAATAAATTGGATTGGTAAATAATACTACCCCCGGACCCCCTAATACAAGAATTGACCCCAGAAATACAACAAGAATATCATGTATTGGTCCAGGTAAATCCATTATGTATAAAATACAAAATAAAAAACTTTAACTATTTCATGACCTTACTTTAACTTTACTAAATAAATGGTCCAGGAAAGGAAAAGGGGTTACCCTATTTTTTTCTTGTATATAATATTGTATATGATACATTTATAATTGAATTGAATTTGAATATGGATTAATGTAGATATAGATAAAATTATCGGGCCAATCCTACTTTATTTATATTTATCCGAAAGAAAAAAAAAAAAAAGAAAAGAGTAGTTGGAATATGTAGTTGAAATTTGCTATTTCGAAATCATCATGAAAAATATATTCTCAGTTTAAATCAAACAGTGATTCTCAACAATCAATAGTTATTCGTTTTTATTTGTAGTTACTGACTACCCAAAATAAAAAGCTTGGATCCTTTATATCAAAACAAAATCTTAGTAATCGGTAATTGTTCTTGAATCAAAGGGTTTATCTTTGTCTATTTTTATTTGAGTCGAATTCATAACTGTTTGAATTGTGTAATCTCCAATTATTGAGATTGGTAATCGACCCAAAGCAATTTGATTATAATTCAATTCGTGACGATCATAAGTGGAAAGTTCATATTCTTCAGTCATTGATAAACAATTTGTTGGACAATACTCGACACAGTTACCACAAAATATACAAACCCCGAAATCTATACTATAATTAAGTAATTGTTTCTTTTTAATATCTCTTTCAAATCTCCAATCAACAACGGGTAGATCTATCGGGCATACACGAACACATACTTCACAAGCAATACATTTATCAAATTCAAAGTGGATTCGACCCCGGAAACGCTCTGATATGATCGATTTTTCATAAGGATATTGAATAGTTACAGGTAAACGATTTGTGTGGGATAAGGTAATTATGAAACTTTGACCAATGTACCTTGCAGCTCGTATTGTTTGTTGACCATAATTCATGAACCCAATTACCATAGGGAACATATTGTAGATATACATGAAAAAATTGACGTTTCTTTCTCTTGTTTGATAGAGATTATGAATCTAAAATAGTGTTATCATATTCTGTTATTTATAATGAAACAAGTTGGGAAGAAGTTGTTAATAACGGATTACCTAGAGAAATAGGTAAAAGAAATTTCCATCCAAGATTTAATAACTGGTCCATTCTCATCCTAGGTAAAGTCCATCTTGTTGTGATAGAAATGAAGAGAAACAAATAAGCTTTAGTTAATGTAATAAGGATACCCATTGTCATTCCAAAAATGCCAGCGATTTTATTTATTCTGAAAAGCTCAGGAATGGATATATACGGAATAGATAAATTCCACCCACCTAAGTAAAGAACTGTTACAAATAATGAAGAAACTCAAAAATTTAGGTAAGAAGCAAGATAAAATAAACCGTATTTGATACCCGAATACTCGGTTTGATAACCTGCTACTAATTCCTCCTCCGCTTCTGGTAAATCAAAGGGCAATCTCTCACATTCGGCTAGAGAAGAAATTAGAAAAACAATAAATCCTATAGGCTGGCGCCACGGATTCCACCCCCAAAAACCATATTTTGACTGTGCTTCAACTATATCAACTGTACTTGAACTGTTAGATAATCATAGTCGATAATAACATCACTGTTCCCATCGCTATTTCAAAACCGTACGTGAGACCTCAGCTTCATACGGCTCCTCGATGGCCACAAAAAAAATGTAAGGACGGGTTCGGTATTATCGCCATCTTTGGGTAGATAGAATAAAGATACATCGGAAAGTCCCAAATTAGACCAATGGAATTCTGTCTGCTAGAATAAGAAAAAAGTGCTTCCGAATTGATCTCATCCTTTACAATAAGAATTTCTCTTTGTTCGGTAATAACTTATTATTTCAATAAAATACTCCTTATATCAATCAATACAAAATAAAAAGAATTAGTGATTAGTTCATGAATCGTGATAAGAATTCGATATGTATGAATATGGATAGAGAAAAGAATAAATAAGGATCCCCTTTTTTTATTATTCATTCAATTACTGCATTCCATTTCTTTTTTCCTGTTCTTCTGTCTCAGAAGAGAATACTTAAAAGAAAAAATAAAGGATTAATTCGTTCTTGATAGTCATTTCTTTAACCAGTGAATAGGAGCATACTCTAGATCGGAATCGTAGGGAAGTACTACTTGATCATTTCTACCAATTTTATGAAGAAATACCTCTTTTTTGATACCTTACACTATCTCCATTACTAATCCTTTGTGTACCTTGGTGTTCCTAACCGTCCACTGACTTTTGATTGATCCCCGGTATAGTAATACATACGAGACAGTAGTAGAAACTCCATACAGTTGATCTTTTGTTTGCGCCCGCTTCAAGATATGATGACTAATCAAAAAATCTTACTTAATCTTGGGGTAAGCAGTTTACACTGCTTATGTTTACTTCAACTTTATTCTTGTACATAGGGAATGAGATTTTTTCTTCTTACTACAAATTTATAAGCTGTTTAGTTTCACTCATATAACTATCTGGTTTAACTCATCAACCCGAATGCTGAATAAAAAAAAAATGAAAACATCTATTCAATACATTGAACCTCTTTCTTTTTTCTTTTATTTATAGAAGAGAGGTTCAAAGTTCATATTCCAACGAATCACACGTAGAGATATTGATAACACACATAGAGTTAATGGTATTTCATAACTAATAGATTGAGCAGCAGCTCGTAGACCACCTAAAAAGGAATATTTATTATTCGATCCATATCCTGACATAAGAAGCCCAATAGGAGCAATACAGGAAATGGCGATCCATAAAAAAACACCTATACTGAGATCGGCTAAAACAAGACGATACCCAAAAGGAATTACTAAATAACTTAGTAGAATTGATATAACCGCTATAGACGGTCCCACACTAAACAAACGAATATCTCCTCGAGATGGGAGGAGGTCCTCTTTAAAAAGTAGTTTAGTCCCATCCGCTATAGCTTGAAGAATTCCCAACGGGCCAGCATATTCAGGCCCAATACAATACGTTGTTGTATCGCTGCAGATATTTCTCTTTCTAACCACACAATTACTAGTACCCCTATTGTGATTCCCAATATAAGGGTCAAAATGGGTACAATCCATATTAGTCCATACACTTCTTTTTAAAATTCCGATGTAGAAAAAGAATTGATAGTTTGTACTTCTGTCGTATCAATTATCATTTCAACGATCAACTTCTCCCATAATGATATCTATACTACCCAATATCGTCATGATATCAGCCAATTTCATTCTTTTAACTAGCTGAGCTGAGGAAGAATTTGCAAATTGATAAAAAAAACCGGGTGGACGAATTTTCCATCTCCAGGGGAAAACGCTATTATCTCCTATCAAAAAAATTCCCAATTCTCCTTTTGGGGCTTCCACTCTCACATAAAGTTCTTGTTTCGACAATTCGAAATTGGGTGAAGGTTTTTTACTAATGAATCTATATTCAAAATCATTCCATTCGGAATTCTTTGCTCTATCAAAGCGTCGTACTTCTAAATTTTCATAAGGTCCTCCAGGAATTCCTTCTAGAGCCTGTTGAATAATTTTTATGGATTCCTTCATTTCACCAATTCGTACTAAATAACGAGCTAATGAATCTCCTTCTTTTTGCCATTGGACTTCCCAATCGAATTCATTGTAACACTCATAATGATCAACTTTACGAAGATCCCATTGGATTCCAGAAGCTCGTAACATCGGTCCTGATAAACCCCAATTTACAGCTTCTTCTCCACCAATAAATAATGCCCACTCCTTCAACTCGTTCCAAAAAAATGGGATTCCACGTAATAAGTTTTTGATATTCAACAACTCCTGTTAAAGAATAATCGCAGAAATCCAAACATTTATCTATCCATCCATAAGGTAGATCAGCAGCTACTCCTCCGATACGGAAATAATTATGCATCATTCGCATACCTGTGGCGGCTTCGAATAGATCATATATCAATTCTCTTTCTCTGAAAATATAGAAAAAGGGAGTCTGTGCACCGATATCTGCCATAAAAGGTCCAAGCCATAACAAATGAGAAGCTATACGGCTCAATTCCAGCATAATTACTCTGATATAGCTAGCTCTTTGAGGTACTTGAACATTTTCCAATTGTTCTGGTGCATTTACGGTTATTGCCTCTGTGAACATAGTAGCTAAATAATCCCATCGTGTTACATAAGGTAGATATTGTATAATTGTTCGATTTTCCGCTATTTTTTCCATTCCTCTGTGTAAATAGCCCAATATGGGCTCACAGTCAATAACATCTTCACTATCGAGAGTAACGATTAGTCGAAGAACACCATGCATTGATGGGTGGTGAGGCCCCATATTGACTATCATGAGATCTTTTCTTGTAACCGGTACTGTCATATCTTTTCTTCCTTAATTCATTATTCCATGAATTCCTCAAAACGAGGCTTATCAAAACGAAAAATAGAATACTACTAAAAAAAATTCAAACGATTAAATTAACGAGTTTTTGGCTCCCGAATATCCAACTGACCAATTAATTTCTTATAATGTACTCTATTTTTCTTTGACAAATAAGCCAGCAACCGTTGACGTTTTCCTAGAATTTTTCGTAGACCCCTTTGCGATAAAAAATCTTTTTTGTGCAATTCCAAATGTGAAGTAAGTCTCCGTATCTTATTGGTGAAACTGAATACTTGAAATTCAACAGAACCTTTGTTTTCTTTTTTTTCTTCTTGTGGAATAATGGAAATAAATGAATTTTTGACCATAAAAAATTTTTCTATCCTTTTTCTTTCTTTTTCATGGATTTTTCCGATCAGGAAAAATAAAAAAAAAGAATTATGCCAGTTATTTTAATCTAGTACACACAAAAATTTTGATTTATTCATATACTACTTTTTTATTTTATCCAAATCAAATTGAAAATTTGATTTGGATAGAAAGGGATAATATGTTTTCGCATTAACGAAAGAAAAAAAAAATTTCTTTCTATCTAAAAGGATTCCGCTAATTTATTTATTCCTATATCCAATTGAATGGATACACCATTCAATCTGTATCATTTACCAAAATATAACATAGCATATGCGTACATCTTTCGGCCGAAAATGTCACGGAATATAGATATATATGATATAGGAAATATACTATTAAATTAAATAATTCTAAATCGTGGATACATATGTATCCTTGACATACTGAAACGACTGCCATTATTGGTATCAAACCAATAGCGATTCATACAAGCTAAATCTTCTAATCGGTAATTGGGCCAAAGAAAAAATTTACATTTAATGAATTTATTTGTATCTGTATTAAGATGCTTGTCCTCATCCAAAAATTTTCCAGAGTTTCTTATGTTGTTTTCATTGCAAAATAATGGATTTCTATTTCTATCCGTAACATTCCAATTATGGGAATTGAAACAAATTAACATTCTCAATTCTCTACGACGTCTAGGAGATAGAATATTTTCAGGAACAAGGAAATCATAAAAATTTGTGTCCCCATTTACAAGCATATTCCCATATCGTACAATGGGTTTATCCAAATTCCTCTTATCAATATATCTTTTTTTTATGCATTTTCCATTAATTTGGTGTTTATTGTTCTCGACCAATGAAATACTTATAGTTTGATATATAATCAATTTTCCATCCCTTTTTAGAGATAGACGAATTGGTTCGATAATTAATATTCCTTTTTTTATCAATTCTGTAAGAGCTAGATCTTTCTGAATTAGCATTACATCCAGATGCATCTCTCCTCTTTGAATCGAGGATATAGCAATTTCCTTTGGATTTATCAGTCTAAGTAAGAGACAATATACCTTGATATTATTGATCATTCTTTGGTTCAAGGAGTCATCCCATCTTAATTGAAAAAGGAAATATTTTTTCAGGAAGAAATCAAGTTCTGCTTCCTTGTTTTTCTTGGATTGTTTTTTCTTTTTACCTTTTTTAATGGTAATGTCTGATCTCGCGTAATTCTCTTCAATATCTTTTTTTTTGTTTTCTTTTCGTAGATCTGATACAAGATTTACTTGGTCCTGTTGTTCATTTTTTTGTTGGTTGAAATTTTCTAATTTAAGATATTTTTTTTGATCAGATATCATCTGAAGATTATTTTTTATATTTATATAGATGTTTTTATTTTGACTTTTTTTTTTATAAAAAAAAAAGTCAAAAAGAAGTAATTTGATTGGTATAATCCATGGTTTAATCTTATATGCATCAAAAAGTAAGACAAATTCTGGGAAGAACCAAGATTCTAGATTTGATATGGTACGATAAACTCTTTCTTGATTCATTCCCATCCAATTCAAAAAAATACTTTTTTGATTGGATGGGTTGATTTTTTGATGAATCGTAAGAGAAAAAATATCTTTTTTTTTCAATTTGTTGTTGATTTTTTTTTCAGTCTTAGTATTTTTATCAATTTTGGTACCGATATGTGTATTGGTCCAGGTCTCAATATAGATATTTTTTCTAAGACAAAAATGGAGAATTCTACAATCAAAATATTTTCTATCTAGATTTTTATGCGTATCAATAATATATCCTTCTTCTAGATAATCACTAATAGCTGTACTTACCAACACATAAAATGATTCGGATTTCGGTTTATTGAAATTATATGGAATTTTGAGAACTCCGTTTACTTGTAATCTTGACCCATAAATATATAAATCCTTCTTATCCCCATAGTTCATATATTTATGTGACAAAAGATCATATCTGTAGTGTTTTTTCCATTTTTCTTTTTGATTTGTCAATGAATCCGCTGCATAGTAATTTTGTTTCACGTAATGAATTAATTGGTCTTTTTCTTTTTTATATGAATCCGATTTAATTGAGTCTTTATTTTGAATCCTATAACGTTGATTGATTCTATTTCGCCATTTTTGCGGTACTAACCACGACCATTTGGTTTGAGATAAATTGTATTGATAATGCCCCTTTAACCAGTTTTTCCATTCAATCATTCCAGACTTATGAATTTTCTTATGTCTTGAATTGGAATCAAATATTCCTCGTGTCATACAATAATCCTTGATTTTATCCTTAATAAAAGGATAAGTCCCCTGATATTGAAGTAGAGATTTCAAGTGATACTTGTTAAGTAATTGGGTTTGTGATAATTTGTAAAATACATATGCTTGGGACAAGGAGGATAAGTCATAATACATTTTTGTACTATTACTAATATTAGTATTCGAAAACGAATTTTTTATAGTGGAAAAAAAGTTCATTGTATTTTGATCTCTTTCATCAATTCCTTCCTGATTTGTTTGATCGTTGTAAACGGATTTTTTGATTATTTTTTTTGTTGATTCAAAGAAAAGTTGAAAATTGATCCTGTGAATGGTAATCATACATAGCAAGATATCTATGTATATTTTTTCAATCAGAGATTTCAAAAAATAATGTAATTTACGTATTAATCGTATATTTATTCTTTGGAATATCTGCCAAATATGTTTCCGTGATTTCGATCTTTTATCATCACAAGTTAGAATTATTTTTTTCTTGTCTTTTGTGATTCGTTCTATTTGATTCCTGATTGTGATTGTTCTATCAGAAAGATCTTTCATCTTTTTTTCTATGAGTGAATAATTTGTCCAATTCATGGATTGGATTTGGATGGTTGATTTGTGAATAATCTTATTATTTATTTCGGAATCCTTTCCATTTTCAGCCCTTTCATATACTTTCGCCTTGCTCAATTCAAATAAGAATATTGGGTTTACTTTTTGAATTTCCTTCATTATTCGTTTTAGAACTAGAAGTATTTTAATGATCCATCTTGTTTTTTCTTTTGAAACTTTTAGAAGTAGAAAGAAATTCTTTTTCACTTTTCTAACTTTTTTTTGGAGTTCTTTATAAATGGGTTCAAAAAAGGAAGGTCGTTTTCGGGGACTCCCAAAAGGGAGTTCCGTTTCCATTCCCCAAACTGTTAAAAAACAAAAATTGTCTTTTTTTCCTTTTTTTTTTATTTGATCTCTAGGATGAGATCGTATTTTAGATCTTCGCCAAGGTTTCAAACAGAAAGGAAATAGAATCTTTATCTGAATACCGTCTGTTAACCAATCTTTGGGAAATTCAGTTTCTGATAATTGAACACCATTATAGGTGCATTTAACATGCATTTCTCTATTCCATTCCTTCAAATCCTCATACCATTCGGGTAATTGGAATAATAACATACGGCCAATATTTTTAGCAATTATCAATGAAGGCAATACAATGTATTTTCTAAGAAAAGATTGGGTTACTAACATCAAACCTCTTATTGCTTGAGCAAATATAATGCTATCCCAAGTTTCTGATATTGCTATACGTTCATTTTCCTCTTTTTTATATTCGTTTTTTTTCTCTTTTTCCCTTGTCTCTTCCTCCTCAAAATCAAAATGCGAAATTTTCAATTCTGGTTCTCTCCCCACCGAATTCCTAAAAATTAGATTCATCATTTCAGAGATATAAGAAGAAAAAAAAAATGTTTTGTCTATTCGATCCAAAAAAAGCGGGGAATGCACATTTGCTTGAAACATTTCCCAAATAACTGTTTTACGTCTTTGAGCACGCATGGATCCTTTGATTATATCCCGACGAAAATCCGATTGTTGCGAGTAACGTATCAAAGCCACCTCGTCTGCTTGATCACTATTATTAGTATTATTTGTAGTTGTAATAGGATTGGTATTCTGATCGTTATCAGTATAAATTACTACGCGTTTGGCTTTTCTTGAACGAATTTCATGATCTTCCGTAGATTCTTCCTCATTTTCTTCCTCCTGTTCTTCCAAATCATCAGTTAATTTGTATGACCATCGAGGAACACTTTTACGTATTTCTTCTATTCCAATAGATTTATTTCTAATTATTGTTTGATCATTTGGATCAGTTGTAATTACATCGAATACCCATTTTAAAGCTTTTGCTTGACTTTCTAAACCAATTCTTGTTTGCTCTCTCAATAAAGAATATTTTGGAAAATGCAAAATGGGTGCAGGCTCAAAAGGAAATTCTTTGATTGCGGTTAAGGAATTACCAATATAATTCAGTAATGATTCCCTATCAATCGGATTCTTTTGATGTTCAAATTTTCTGGAACTGGAATAATTAGAATTATTAGGAAGTATCCCATAAATCTTATTTATCCAATTGATTTCTATGGAATCTTCCGTATCTGTAGAAGTGATTAAATCATTCATGATTGTATGTGAATAGAATTTTTTTATTGTTCCACGATATGGTCCTCTCAAAAAGGGGTCATACGTTTTGGGCAAGTATTTTTGTTCATTTTCATCATTGCATAATCTGGTCCTTTTTTCGAGCATATCTAGAGCAATAAATCCCTTTTCTTTTTCTAGAGCTTTTGTTCGACTTATTAATTCATTGTTCAAGTTGTA